CTATAGTCAGTCAAATAAACTAAAAACGAAAAGTAACAAAGCAATATTGTATCAAACTACCTGTCTTCTTGTAGTTGGATCTCCAAGTTTTTGGAATGCTCCAAATTCCACTTGAGCATCTAAATCCGGATCAATACCAGCAAAAACATCTCTAAACAGGGTTCTAGCACCATGCCAAATGTGTCCGAAGAAGAAGAGCAAAGCAAACGAAGCATGCCCAAAGGTAAACCAACCCCTTGGACTGCTACGAAAAACACCATCGGATTTCAAAGTAGCACGATCTAATTCAAAAATTTCACCCAATTGAGCACGTCTAGCATATTTTTTCACAGTAGCGGGATCGCTATAACTGACTCCGTTCAGTTCGCCACCATAGAACTCAACAGTTACACCTACTTGTTCGACACTATATTTTGATTCTGCCCTTCTAAAAGGAACATCCGCTCTAACAATTCCGTCCCCGTCGACCAAAACAACCGGAAATGTTTCAAAAAACGTCGGCATACGACGTACAAAAAGTTCACGCCCCTCTTTATCTCTAAAGATAGGATGTCCTAACCACCCAACGGCTATTCCATCCCCGTTGTCCATGGAGCCCGCTCTGAATAATCCACCTTTTGCCGGATTATTGCCGATGTAATCATAAAAAGCTAGTTTTTCAGGAATTTTAGACCAAGCTTCGGATAAACTTTGATTTTCGGCTAAGCCAGCACCAATTCTTCGATATATTTCTTGTTGGAAGTATCCTTGATCCCATTGATAGCGCGTGGGACCAAACAATTCAATCGGGGTAGTTGCTGAACCATACCACATAGTTCCAGCAACTACAAAAGCTGCAAAAAAGACAGCGGCAATACTACTGGAAAGGACGGTTTCAATATTTCCCATACGTAATCCTTTGTATAGACGTTGGGGTGGACGAACACTAAGATGGAATAGACCTGCCAATATGCCTAAAGTCCCTGCTGCAATATGATGAGAAGCTATTCCTCCCGGAACAAAAGGATCAAAACCCTCCACACCCCACGCTGGATTTACGGCTTGTACCCTTCCGGTTAGTCCATAAGGATCGGACACCCATATCCCAGGACCATACAATCCTGTTACATGAAATGCACCAAAACCAAAGCAAGCCACTCCTGAGAGAAATAAATGAATTCCAAAGATCTTAGGCAAATCCAAAGAGGGTTTTCCTGTACGTTCATCAGTAAATATTTCTAGATCCCAATACACCCAATGCCAGATAGCTGCCAAAAAACACAAGCCAGAAAACACAATATGTGCCCCAGCCACACCTTCGTAACTCCAAATACCCGGATTCGTTACAGTCCCCCCTGTAATACTCCAACCGCCCCATGAATTCGTTATTCCTAAACGAGTCATGAAGGGTATAACGAACATACCCTGTCTCCACATTGGATCAAGAACAGGGTCAGAGGGATCAAAAACGGCTAATTCGTATAGAGCCATCGAACCGGCCCAACCAGCAACCAGAGCTGTATGCATTATATGGACAGAAATCAAACGACCGGGATCATTCAATACGACGGTATGAACACGATACCAAGGCAAACCCATGGAAATACCCCTTTATCAACGAAAAATAGACACAATGTAACTTTATTGCATTGGAGAAAACTATGCTATGGACCCCTTTTTTAGGGGATTCTCTTGGGGAAAGGATTAATATTTGTTTGATGCTTTTCGTAATAATTACTTTTAGTAATAACGAAACTGTTTTGTTCGTAGGAACAAAAAGAAGCAGATCTATTCTACACCCGATAAGTACCAATACGCAATGGTAAGGGGGTTGTTACCATTTTATATGAGTAAATGTATATATATTTGTTCATCATTCAAAGGACTTATTTTTAAGAATTTTCCTTTATTCATTTTGTCTTCTTTTTTTATGAACTTAGTCAATCTAGGGATAAAATAGGATATAAAATCAATAGTATTATATTAGGCCACTAAACCCACTGTTACGCTTTCACATCAAAGTGAGATATAGTACTTAAATTTTCTTTTATTTAATGCCTATTGGTGTTCCAAGAGTACCTTTTCGAAGTCCTGGAGAGGAAGATGCATTGTGGATTGACGTATAGTGCGACTTGTCAGATATATTGGGCATATGGTATTTCCCCATTCTCTTCCCCGATCGAGATATCCCCTCTTTCGCCCAAGAAAGATTGATTCAATTATCAAAAATTTGGAGCGTGAAGTGCAATTAGATCCATTTTTTAGGGAGGGTATACGGATTAATATTAGCAATTAGAATAATTTATGGTTAGCTTGGTTAGACCAATCAAATGAAGTATCCAGGCTCCGTTTAGAAAGAAAACCAATTGGTAATAAATATATTTAGGATTACGACTTAATAGCATATTTTAGTTATTTCTATTTATTTATATATTTATAAATAGAAATACTAAATAGAAGTGATCTAAAACTATTAATCAATCGAGTAATATGATGAATGCGTTGAATATTTGTTGGAAGACGTGAAATAAATTGAAAAAAAAAGGGGGGGAAGTCGTAGAAAAAGGACGTGGTATTGGGGCATTTGTCCTATATGTGCAAATCCAAATCGGGCGGATCTTTACTCGGAGTAGAGCATAAACCTAAAAAAATTGAAGAAGCCCAGTCAGCAACAAGAAAATTACATCGCGATTTAGATTGTATCTCGATGAAACAATACATCAATGAGAAGTTAGTCAGATAAGTTTAGTAATTTTTTTTTAGATAAACAGGCCAAAACTCATCTTTCTTGAAAAAATGAAAGAAAAGTCCCTTTTTATAAGTTAAAAAAATCTGTTATGAAAAAAAAGCTATAATCTACACATTGATTCCTTTTTTTCATTATTTTTGTTGAACCGTATGCATCAAAAGGTGCATGTACGGTTTCTAAGGGATACTATTTTATCCCAATCAACCGACTTTATCGAGAAAGATTACTTTTTTTAGGCCAGGGGGTTGATAGCGAGATCTCGAATCAACTTATTGGTCTTATGGTATATCTCAGTATAGAGGATGATACCAAAGATCTGTATTTGTTTATAAACTCTCCTGGCGGATGGGTAATACCCGGAGTAGCTATTTATGATACTATGCAATTTGTGCGACCAGATATACAGACAGTATGCATGGGATTAGCCGCTTCGATGGGATCTTTTATTCTTGTCGGAGGGGAAATTACCAAACGTCTAGCATTCCCTCACGCTCGGCGCCAATGAGTTTTTTATTTTATTTGAGAGAAAAAATAAAACTATGCCTTCACACTATATGAAATATGAATATTAAGTAATAATAGCATGGCACTTAGAATTCGATATGAGAAATTTTTTTAAAACCCTTAGATTATGTATCGAAAGAGTAGTATGAGATAAAAGGTATTTTCGATTTTATCCAATCTATCGGGAGGCCTATTTCAGCGTCACAAACTTTTTTATTTTCACACCAGGGGCTCTTAATCTTAACAATATTTATGTTATGAAAGAATATGAAAGAAAATAAATCTTTTTTTATTTTCAATAAAAAAAAAAGAAACTTTGGGATTGCTAAATAACAGACGAAATAAATATATAAAGCAACGGAACCGTCATAGTATTTTTATAGTATTTTTGAACTACTACAAAAGGAAGGGTGGTTATTGGATCATTTACCAACCTGAGTCTTATAGACTCTATAATTTCTTTTATATTTATTCGATGTAAGTAAGGTAAAAAAAGTGAATTCCATTATAGAGCCGTATGCAATGCGCAAAAGATGCCTGTACGGTTGTTCAATTATATCTTTTTTTTATTATTCTTTATCTCCTCACCTTTCACTTTCATCATGCGAGATAGAAGAAACATTTTATGTTATATCATTATATCATCAGGGTAATGATTCATCAACCTGCTAGTTCTTTTTATGAGGCACAGACGGGAGAATTTATCCTGGAAGCGGAAGAACTGCTGAAGCTACGCGAAACCATCACAAGGGTTTATGCACAAAGGACAGGCAAACCCTTATGGGTTGTATCCGAAGACATGGAAAGAGATGTTTTTATGTCAGCAACAGAAGCCCAAGCTCATGGAATTGTTGATCTTGTAGCGACTGAATAACAAAGAAAAAGAACAAGGATTTCACACGAATTCGTGATTTGGGATTTTTTTTCTTACCGGATTTAATATTCTATTTATTAATCTAATTTCTTAATATCGAAATTAAAAATATAGAAAAAAAGAATTCCTAAGTATCCGGTTAAGGTCGATCTAAACCAGCCCATTATATATATGATTCAACATGCCAACTATTAAACAACTTATTAGAAACACAAGACAGCCAATTAGAAATGTCACGAAATCCCCCGCTCTTGGAGGATGTCCTCAGCGACGAGGAACATGTACTAGGGTGTATGTGCGACTCGTTCAGACCATGGACTAGGACAAAAGAAAGAAAACAATTGATCCAGTATCACCGATCCGTACCTGTGAGTAGGATAGAATGGACGAACTCCATTGAATATTCAATATCTTAAAAAAAAAAAGATCTATCCTTCGATTGGGGTATCAAATGTATGGTTCCCGTTGGTGCAAATCCAATCAGCTCCATTTTTAATTTAAGATGAGAAAGAATTCCCCATTGATATCAAATGGTATTCATTAAGCAGGGGAAATCTTATTTTAAAAAGTAAAAAATTTAGGCCTTATTCTTGCAAGAACGGACTAACAGGGTCAGCTACTCAGCTAATCTTCATAATTAAATACCGTTACTGTATAAGTAGATCTCGTTGTGAAAGACCTAGTACTAGATAATTATGGGTAGAGCCAAAGAGTGTGAACTGTACAAGTTCACAATAACATTGATTAAATGAGGGAAGGGCTCCGGTGTATAGAGAGGACCTCGCCGTTTAAGAAGTAACCATAGAAACGATGGAACCCACTATAATACCTTTATATTTATTACTTTTACTTTATTTATTTACTATGTGTTTTACCTAGTATCAATACAATTTTTTTTTCGAGGCATTTCCCCTCGAAAAAAATAGTGGTCGGGAAGGTTAGAGTAGCAAAAGCCATTGGAATTTTTATTTTATACATTGGAAGAATCCGTTTTGTTATTAATAGACTAGGACACGGGAAGGGAATAACTGAAAGAAAAGAAATCCATTAGTTATTCATCAAAGTTTCATTTATTCAATGACCAGAATTAAACGAGGGTATATAGCTCGAAGACGTAGAACAAAAATTAGATTATTTGCATCAACTTTTCGAGGGGCTCATTCAAGACTTACGCGGACTATTACTCAACAGAAAATAAGAGCTTTGGTTTCGGCTCATCGGGATAGGGGTAGACAAAAGAGAGATTTTCGTCGTTTGTGGATCACTCGTATAAATGCAGTAATTAGAGACAACAAAGTATACTTTAGTTATAGTAAATTAATACACAATCTGTACAAGAAACAGTTGCTTCTTAATCGTAAAATCCTTGCACAAATAGCTATATTAAATAGGTGTTGTCTTTATATGATTTCCAATGAGATTATAAAATAAAGAGAGTGTAAGGAATCCGTTGGAATGGTTTAAATGGAGTTCCCTGGAAAATGAACTCTGGGAAGGTAGAGTAGAAATTAGTATAATAAAATATGAAAAAGTAGTCAAAATAAAAATGAAGAAACACGTTCAATAAAAAATATTTATTCTTCTTCCCCAATTTTTTTTTTCGAACGACAATCAAACCTGGATTTCCTATTTTTAGAAAAAAAAAGCGTCAACCCGCATTTTAGTTTGGATTGGAATTTTTTTTTGATTTAATTCAAGAGTCAGCCTATTTTTTTTCTGGTTCTAAGACCAGTAGTTCTAGCGGTTGACTCGCTTCTTTCAAATTGTTTCTCATTATTAAGAAAAGGTAACGGAGATAAAATACGAGCTTGTTTTATAGCAATAGTAATTAATCGTTGTTGTTTTAAGGTTAAGCGATTCACCCGTCTAGATAATATTTTTCCTTGTTCGCTAATAAATCGACTAATTAAACTCATGTTTCTATAATCAATTCGATCCCCCGATTGGATCGGAGGCAAACGCCTACGAAAAGATCGCTTGGATTTAAGAAAGATTCGCTTGGATTTATCCATGGTTTGTTTATTCCTTATCCTAAAGATCCTATTTCTTAATTCTCCATCACGGTTGATCCGATTGAAATAGGATTTGGTTTGTTTATATTTAAATCAATGGATATTAGATATATCTAATATGTCATTTTTCATCTTCCTTGTAACGGAAGACTGACACACGAGCGGCCGGTTAGATCTATTTCTTTATCTCCCCGTGAATCGTATGTTTGTAACAACAGGGACAGAATTTTCTCAATTCCAATCGACTAGGCGTATTATGGCGATTCTTTTGAGTAATATATCTAGAAATGCCCATTGATTCCTTATTAACACGATTTCGAACACAACAGGTACATTCCAAAATCACCGTTACTCGGACATCTTTACCCTTGGCCATGAGCCTCCTTTGATTTTTGATTCATTCAATTCTTTTATTTTTCGATCCGAAACGAGGAAGAAGAAAGGAACGAAAAAAAAAAGAAACAGGTAACTCGAAATCTAATTATGAAAGAAAGATTTCGTTACAATAAATCAATATAAATGAATATAGTAATAATAACAATATATTAATAATAAGTAATATCATGATTTCTAACTATATTACTAGATTTATAATTTAAAATTGCCGTACAACATTTAATTTTCATTTAAGTATCTTGGATGATATTATTGCCCCAACCATCACATTTCACTCTATTTTTTATTAATTTCATTTAAATTTGGTCTGAGTTACTGGTTTCACCGAGGAGGAATCCCTTTATTTGTTTTTCTAATGTATATTCTAAAAAAAGGGAAGGGATTAGTTACAGATATTTGATTGTATCTCTAATCCTCTTCCCCCCCTCCCATATCAATAACTAGAATGAAAAAAAGGGAAATATCAACGCATCCGGAAAAAAACGATTGATCTCTATCAATAAACCTGCTAAAGACCCGAACCATAGAGTACTTACTACCGGTGCCACGGAGAGATATGTTTTTAGATCTCGCATTTTAAATTCTCCTCTTTCTTTATTATTTCTAATACATAATGGTAATACATATATACTCAGATGTGTATATGTACTTAATGACCGACCGCTTTTATTTGTACGCGGAATTCCTAATTCAAGTTGAAATGTGCAAAATAGATATTACTTTTCTTAATCTCTTAATCTTAAAAAAAAAACACGCCCCTTTATGCTTATGCCAGAAATTCTCGAAAAATATTCATTTTTTTACGGGGTCTCATATTTATTTCATACTTTATTTCATACTTTATATAATAGAAATATAATAGAAGTCTTTTACTATTTTTAATATGATTATATTATTATATGAGACCAAAAAGGAGAAATGACAAGATATTTGTGTATTTCAATGAAGGAAATAAAGATATGGAAAACAAAGCAGGGATTCTCTAC